AATTTTCAAATATAATTTCATTTATTTCTATTAAAAAATAGTTTTAAACAAACAAACGGCAATCCCTCCCTGCAAAATACATGCCTAATAAAATTTTTACCTGCTCCAGCCTAAAATTTTTTAAAATAAGATAAATTTACTCTTTATAAAAATAATTAATTTAAATTATTATTAAAATTTCAATTTATTAAATTTTTTTAATTAAAAAATTTTAAACAGTAAAAATCAAACTAACCACATACTTCCGGTGTCTTTTTTAATAAATTATAAAGTTAAGAAAAAAACCTATTAAAAAGTGTAAATAATTTATAAACAAATTTTTAAATATATTTTCATTTATTTATATTAAAAAATTTTTATATAAACATAAAATAAAAAAATTAAAAATATAGTTAAAAAATATAATAATACGTAAATATATGTATACTTTTATATTTTTTTTAAATCTATAAAAATACAAAAATATATTAAAAAATTTAAAGCAATTAAATTAAATTAAATAAAAATATTTATTATTTTTATATTAAAAATTATTAATTATTAAGAAAATAATTTTTTTTTTTTTTTTTTTCAATATTATTTATAAAATAAATAAATTTTATTAGTAAATATTAATTTATTTTTTTATAAATTATAATAAATTTATTTAAAATTATTTTTTATTACTATATAAATGTTATATTAGTTATATATAATTATAATTTTAAAAATTTATTAAATTTATATATATATTTCATTAAATTATTTATATATATATATATAATATTAGCTATATATATATATATATATTATATATTAATATATAATTATATACAGATAAATATATATTATATATAAATAAATAATTAATTAATTAATAAAATATAAATAATTATATATAATTTAAATATTAATATACTAATACTTTTTTCTTTTTTTTTAATTAGATTTATTTAATTTTATATACATATAAATAGTCTTAATCATATATCACATAAGATACAAATATCATTATATATAAATATATAATATATACTAATTTAATATGTATATATATATATATTAATATATACTAATATTTATATATAATGTTAATTTTTATTGAAATACTTTTTTTTTTAAAAATTTTGGGTCATTTTTATACATTTTTATTTAATTTCAAATAAGTGAACTAAATTTAGCGCTTGAAAAAAAAGTGCACGGCGGAGGCCCAAAAATGCACAAAAATTGGATTTTTGATTTTTAAAATCATTGAAATTACATTAAATTATAATTTTAAAATTTTTTTAAAAAATTTTTTAAAAAAAAAATATTTTTTTAAAAAAAACCCCAAAATTTATAATAGTAGCTTATTTTTTGAAATTAAAAATTTTTACTAAATATTTTTAATTAAATAATAATAAAACAATTTTTAAAAACTATAGACTATAAAATAGTTTTTAACAATAAAAGTAAAATGAAGTGTCTGATAAAAGAGTTATTTTGATAGAATAAAAAATGTAAAATTTTACCTTCATTAATCTTAACAGAATCAAACTGTTTCTTAAAGTATCAAAAACTTTTGTACATCTTATACTAAAAATTAAAAAGATAAGCTAATTAAGCTAATGGGTTCATACCCCTTTTATAAAGGTTTCAATCCTTTTCTTTTTAATTTTTAATTTATATAAATTATTATTTTATTTATCGTTAATAATTGGAACTTTAATTACAATTTCATCATATTCTTGATTAGGGATATGAATAGGGTTAGAAATTAATTTACTATCTATTATTCCATTAATTTCAAACTCAAAAAATATAATTAATAATGAAGCTTCATTAAAATATTTTATTACACAAGCGTTAGCTTCAACTATTCTTCTTTTTTCAGTCATCATAATATCATCCAATAATTTTGAAATATGGGAAAATAAATTCGATATAATCCTCAATTCTTCATTGTTAACAAAAATGGGAGCCGCTCCCTTTCATTTTTGATTTCCTGAAGTTATAGAAGGTATTAATTGAATAAATTGCTTGTTATTATTAACTTGGCAAAAAATCGCCCCTTTTATTTTAATTATGCACAATAATAAAAATAATGTTTTTATATTTATTATTATTTTATTTTCAATATTAGTTAGAGGAATTATAGGATTAAACCAAACTAGTATACGAAAAATTTTAGCTTATTCTTCTATTAATCACATTGGATGAATATTAAGATCTATAATATTTATAGAATCAATTTGAATTTTATATTTTACAACATACTCAATCATTAGAATTAACTTAATTTTTATTTTTAACAAATTTAATATTTACTTTATATCACAATTATTTATAAATTTTAATAATAATTCTATATTAAAAATATTTTTTATTATAAATTTTTTATCTTTAGGAGGGATTCCTCCATTTTTAGGATTTTTACCTAAATGATTAACAATTCAAACTATAATTGAAAATAATTTATTTTTATTGACTCTTTTAATAATTTTAATAACTTTAATAACTTTATATTTTTATATACGAATTACTTTTTCAACTTTAATAATTAATATAAATGAATTAAATTTTAATATAAAAATTTTTAATTTAAACTGAATTTTTATATTTTTTAATTTTATTACTTTAATAGGGCTATTATTTTTAACCTTAATCTTTAATATCTATTAAAGGATTTAAGTTAAAAAATAAACTTGTAGTCTTCAAAACTATTTATAAAGATTGATCTTTAAGCCTTAGGATTAATCCACCTTTAAATTTGCAATTTAAAATCATTTTGAATATAAGACTAGTAAAAGAAATTACTTTCGTAAATAAATTTACAGTTTATCGCTTATTCTCAGCCATTTTACTGAATAAGTGATTATTTTCGACAAACCATAAAGATATTGGAACTCTTTATTTTATTTTTGGGGCATGAGCAGGAATAGTAGGAACTTCTTTAAGAATCTTAATTCGAGCTGAATTAGGAAATCCAGGAACTTTAATTGGAGACGATCAAATTTATAATGTTATCGTTACAGCTCATGCTTTTATTATAATTTTTTTTATAGTTATACCAATTATAATTGGAGGTTTTGGAAATTGATTAGTACCTTTAATATTAGGTGCTCCTGACATAGCTTTTCCTCGAATAAATAATATAAGATTTTGATTATTGCCTCCGTCATTATCTTTATTATTAATAAGAAGAATAGTTGAAAGAGGAGCAGGAACAGGATGAACTGTTTACCCTCCTTTATCATCTAACATTGCTCATGGAGGAGCTTCTGTTGATTTAGCTATTTTTAGTCTTCATTTAGCAGGAATTTCATCAATTTTAGGAGCAGTAAATTTTATTACAACAATTATTAATATACGATCAATAGGTATAACATTTGACCGTATACCTTTATTTGTATGAGCAGTAGGAATTACTGCATTACTTTTACTACTATCTCTTCCTGTTTTAGCAGGAGCTATTACAATATTATTAACAGATCGAAATCTTAATACTTCTTTTTTTGACCCTGCAGGAGGAGGGGACCCTATTCTTTATCAACACTTATTTTGATTTTTTGGACATCCTGAAGTTTACATTTTAATTTTACCAGGATTTGGGATAATTTCTCATATTATTTGCCAAGAAAGAGGAAAAAAGGAAACATTTGGTACTTTAGGGATAATTTATGCTATAATAGCAATTGGATTATTAGGATTTGTTGTTTGAGCTCATCATATATTTACAGTTGGAATAGATGTTGATACACGAGCTTATTTTACTTCTGCAACTATAATTATTGCAGTTCCAACCGGAATTAAAATTTTTAGATGATTAGCTACTTTACATGGAACTCAAATTAATTATTCTCCCTCCATACTTTGATCTTTAGGGTTTGTTTTTTTATTTACAGTTGGAGGTTTAACAGGAGTAATTTTAGCTAATTCATCTATTGATGTAATTTTACATGATACTTATTATGTAGTAGCTCATTTTCACTATGTTTTATCTATAGGAGCAGTATTTGCTATTATAGCTGGTTTTATTCAATGATTTCCTTTATTTACAGGATTAACATTAAACACCAAATATTTAAAAATTCAATTTCTAATTATATTTATTGGAGTAAATTTAACTTTTTTCCCTCAACATTTTCTTGGTTTAAGTGGAATACCTCGACGATATTCTGATTACCCCGATGCTTACACTACTTGAAATATTATTTCTTCAATTGGATCAATAATCTCATTAATTGCAATTTTTATATTTTTATTTATTATTTGAGAAAGATTTATTTTAATACGAAAAAGAATTTCATCAATTCATATAAATTCATCTATTGAATGATTTCAATTAATACCTCCTGCTGAACATAGTTATTCTGAATTACCTTTATTAGCTTCAGAATTCTAATATGGCAGATTAGTGCAATGGATTTAAATCCCATGTATAAAGTATTACTTTTTTTAGAAATGGCAACATGATTTTCCATTTCAACTCAAGATAGTGCATCCCCTTTGATAGAACAATTAATTTATTTCCATGATCATACATTAATGATTCTTTTAATAATTACTGTAATAGTAGGCTACTTAATAATAAGTTTATTTTTTAATAAATTAAATTATCGATTTTTATTAGAAGGTCAGACTATTGAATTAATTTGAACAATTCTCCCTGCTATTACGTTAATTTTTATTGCATTACCTTCATTAAATCTTTTATATTTATTAGATGAAATTAATAACCCAATAATTTCAATTAAATCAATTGGGCATCAATGATACTGATCTTATGAATATACTGATTTTAAAAATATTGAATTTGATTCTTATATAATTCCTTATAATGAATTAAAAATTAATAGATTCCGTTTACTAGATGTAGATAATCGTATTATTTTACCGTATAATTCTCAAATTCGAATAATAGTAACAGCTGCAGATGTTTTACATTCTTGAACTATTCCTTCATTAAGAGTAAAAATTGATGCTATACCTGGACGATTAAATCAAATTAATTTTTTTATTAATCGAGCAGGATTATTTTTTGGTCAATGTTCTGAAATTTGTGGGGCTAACCATAGATTTATACCAATTGTTCTAGAAAGAATTTCATCAAATTTTTTTATTAAATGAATTTCTAAAATAAATTCATTAGATGGCTGAAAGTTAGTACTGGTCTCTTAAACCATATAATAATAGATTAACGCCTATTTCTAATGGAAAAAAAAATTAGTTAAATTTTATAACATTAGCTTGTCAAACTAAAATTATTAATAAATTAATATTTTTTAATTCCACAAATAGCCCCTATAAACTGACTTTCACTATTCATTATATTTATTATAATTTTTTTATTATTTAACAGATTAAACTATTTTTCTTTTAAATATAATAATAATAATGAAAATAATAAAAATAAAAATATTTTTAAATTAAATTGAAAATGATAACTAATTTATTTTCTTCTTTTGACCCTTCTACAAGATTTTATTTATCATTAAATTGATTAAGAACTTTTATAGGATTATTGTTCATCCCCTGTATATTTTGATTAGTACCTTCTCGTATAAATTTTTTATGAATTAAAATTTGTTTAATTTTACATAAAGAATTTAAAACTTTATTGGGTAATAAAATTAAAGGAATAACATTAATATTTATTTCATTATTTTCAATAATTCTTTTTAATAATTTTTTAGGTCTATTCCCTTATATTTTTACAAGTTCAAGACATTTAGTTTTAACATTAACTTTAGCTTTACCATTATGAATTAGATTTATAATTTATGGATGAATTAATAATACTATTCATATATTTGCTCATTTAGTTCCTCAAGGAACTCCCCCTATTTTAATGCCTTTTATAGTATGTATTGAAACAATTAGTAATATTATTCGTCCAGGAACTTTAGCTGTACGATTAGCTGCAAATATAATTGCTGGTCATTTATTAATAACTTTATTAGGAAACACAGGTCCTTCCATATCTTTAATATTACTAAATATTTTAATTATAATTCAGTTATTATTATTAATTTTAGAATCTGCTGTTGCCATTATTCAATCATATGTTTTTGCTATTTTAAGAACACTATATTCTAGAGAAGTAAATTAAAATGTCAATAAATAAAAACCACCCTTTTCATTTAGTAGATTATAGGCCATGACCTTTAATAGGGGCATTAAGAGCTATAATCACTATAATTGGATTAATTAAATGATTCCATTTTTATAATAATAATTTATTTTTATTAGGAACTTTAACTACTATATTAATTATATATCAATGATGACGAGATATTTCTCGAGAAGGAACTTTTCAAGGATTACACACCTATAATGTAACTATAGGGTTACGTTGAGGAATAATTTTATTTATTACTTCAGAAATTTTTTTTTTTTTAAGATTTTTTTGAGGATTTTTTCACAGTAGTTTAACACCTTCAATTGAAATTGGGATAATATGACCTCCTAAAGGAATTATAACTTTTAATCCAATTCAAATTCCTTTATTAAATACATTAATTCTTCTAACATCTGGATTAACAGTTACTTGAGCTCATCATAGATTAATAGAAAATAATTTTTCTCAAGCTAAGCAAAGATTATTATTAACTGTTATCTTAGGAATTTATTTTACTATTCTTCAAGCATATGAATATATTGAAGCTTCATTCACAATTTCCGATGCTATTTATGGATCATCTTTTTTTATAGCAACAGGATTCCACGGAATTCATGTTATTATTGGAACAACCTTTTTAATAATTTGTTATTTACGTCATATTAAAAATCATTTTTCTTCAATTCATCATTTTGGGTTTGAAGCAGCAGCATGATACTGACATTTTGTAGATGTAGTTTGACTATTTTTATATATTTCAATTTACTGATGAGGTAGATATTTACATAATATAAAAATTATATTTGACTTCCAATCAAAAAATCTAAAAAATAATTAGTGTAAATAATTTTAGTAATAATAAAATTATCAATAATAATTTTAATTATTAGATTAATCATAATAATAATAGCCTCAATTTTATCAAAAAAAACATTTATAGACCGAGAAAAATCTTCTCCTTTTGAATGTGGATTTGACCCTAAAAGAGCTGCTCGCTTACCTTTTTCAATTCAATTTTTTTTAGTTGCAGTAATTTTTTTAATTTTTGATGTAGAAATTACTTTATTAATTCCTTTAATTATAATTTTAAAAATTACAAATTTAATTATATATTTAAGTATTAGAATGTTTTTTTTTTTTATTTTACTTTTAGGACTTTATCATGAATGAAACCAAGGAGCTCTAAATTGAGTATATTAAAATTAGGATAATAGTTAATTATAACAGTTAATTTGCATTTAAAAAGTATTGAAATATCTCAATTTATCTTTAATAAGAAACAAAATATTGTATTTAGTTTCGACCTAAAATTTAGATGTTAAATCATCCTTATTTTAATTGAAACCAAAAAGAGGTATATTACTGTTAATAATATAATTGAGAAAAACTCCAATTAAAGAAATAAGTTTATCAAAATTAAGCTTCTAACTTAAATTTTTAGTGGTGAAAATCCATTATTATTTCTAATTTATATAGTTTAATTAAAACATTACATTTTCATTGTAAAATTAAAATATAATTTTTATAAATATTTAAAGATACTATTATCTCCTTAACATCTTCAATGTTACACTCTAATATAAGCTATTTAAATAAAATAAATTTATTAATAAAATAATAATTCATAAAACTAATATAATTAAATAAATTTTTAAATTATTATTAAATAAAATTTGTATAAATATTGAATTATTTTTTAATATTTTAAAAATATTTTGTCTTCCAAAAAATTCATATCATCCTTGATCAAATATTTTATAATAATAATTTCCTAAATATAAAGGATAAAAATTAACCCCAAAAGTTCTTAAAAAAGGTATATTTCATATTAAAGAAAAAAATATTGAAAATTTATATAAAACTAAAATTTTTAAATTATAATTTAAATAAAATATAGAAAATTGATACCCTAATCAAAATCCTAATAAAATTACTATTAAAGTTATCATTTTTATAAAAAAAGGTAAACAAATAAAAACAGGAGTTGGAAATATTAGCCATATTAATATACTTCCCCCTATAATAACCAAAAAAATCAAACCTATTATACCTTGAAGTATAATTTTATTTGAATCATTAATTATTCTCAAAGAATTAAAATTATAATTTCCCATCAATCTATAATATATTAATCGAATTGTATAACAAGAAGTTAATCCAGTAGAAATATAAAAAATAACATAAATATACAAATTTAAATAATTTATAGATATTACTTCTAAAATTAAATCTTTAGAATAAAATCCAGATAAAAAAGGAATCCCACATAAAGATAAATTAGAAATATTTAAAAAACTACAAGTTAAAGGCATTTGTTTTACTAAACCTCCTATATAACGAATATCTTGACAATTATTTAAATTATGAATAATACACCCAGCACATATAAAAAGTAAAGCTTTAAATAAAGCATGTGTTAATAAATGAAAAAAAGCTAATTGTCATTCTCCTAAAAATAAAATTCTTATTATTAATCCTAATTGTCTTAAAGTAGAAAGGGCAATAATTTTTTTTAAATCAAACTCAAAATTAGCCCCTAAACCTGCTATAAATATAGTTATTCTAGAAATAAATAATATAAATATTATAATTTCTAACCTAAAAGAAAAATTAAAACGAATTAATAAATAAACCCCAGCAGTTACTAAAGTAGAAGAATGAACTAATGAAGAAACAGGAGTAGGAGCTGCTATTGCAGCTGGTAATCAAGAAGAAAAAGGAATCTGAGCTCTTTTAGTAAAAGAAGCAAAAATTACTAAAATAATAATTATTTTTATTATAAAATCAGATTTTATAAAAAATAAATAATAAATAAAATTTCAACTCCCATAATTTACTATTCAACTAATAGCAATTAATAAAGCCACATCTCCTAATCGATTAGTCAATGCAGTTAATATACCAGCATTATAAGATTTTACATTTTGATAATAAATGACCAAACAATAAGAAACTAATCCTAACCCATCTCAACCTAATAAAATTCTAATTAAATTTGGACTAATAATTAATAATATTATAGATAAAACAAATATCACAACTAATATAATAAATCGATTTAAATTATTATCTCCAAATATATATTCTTTTCTATAAAAAATTACTATAGAAGAAATAAATAATACGAATCTTATAAATAATAAAGATATCCAATCAAATAAAATAGTTATTATAATACAACAAGAATTTAAAGTAACTATTTCTAATTCTAATATTACCATATAATCTAAAATTATAAAATAAATTCTAAAAAAAAAAAAAAAAAAACTAAAACTAATAAATATTACTCTATAAATTAAACAAATAGATAAAATTATTTAAGATAACAATTATTTCTTTGACATCACAAATCAATATTTTATATAAACTACTTAAATATAATCATAAAATTAAAAATTCTCTTTTTAAAATTAAAATATTTAAAGGTAATCAATGTAATATTAATAATAAATATTCACGAACAACTCCTATTTTAAATCTTAATATACCTAAATAAATTTTACCGTGTTGAGTATACCTATATAAATATAGCCTATAACTAGCACTAAAAAATAATAAAAAAATTAATATAATTATTCTAAAAGTTCTTCATCTTATCAATCTATTAATTAAAATGATCTCACCAATTAAATTCAAAGAAGGGGGAGCAGATATATTACAAGCTCTAAATAAAAATCACCATATTCTTAATGAAGGTATTAAATTAATTAACCCCTTATTTAAAAATAATCTCCGACTTATTAATCGTTCATAATTAATATTAGCTAAACAGAATAATCCAGAAGAACATAACCCATGAGCAATTATTATTAAAAAAGAACCTATTAACCCTCAGTAATTTATTGTTATAATTCCCGCTAAAACTAATCCTATGTGAGATACTGAAGAATAAGCAATTAAAGATTTTATATCTATTTGTCGCAAACAAATTAATGATACAAATAATCCCCCTACTAAAGAAATAATAATAAAATAATAATTGATTTTTAAACCAATTTCAATAAATATTTTTATAACTCGTATTAAACCATACCCTCCTAATTTTAATATAATTCCCGCTAAAATTATTGAGCCAGAAACAGGGGCTTCAACATGAGCCTTAGGGAGCCATAAATGTACAAAATATATAGGTATTTTAACAAAAAATACTATATTTATACTTAGGTATAAAAATAATGAATTTAAATTATTAAAATAATAAAAATCTAATCTATTTTTATAATAATAAAAAAAAAAAATTGCAATTATTATCGGTAAAGAAACTATTATTGTATAAAATAATAAGTAAACCCCTGCTTGGATACGTTCTGGCTGATACCCTCAACCAATAATTAAAATCAAAGTAGGAATTAACCTTATTTCAAAAAATAAATAAAAAATAAATAAATTTATTGTAGAAAAAGTGCAATACAAAGAAATTATTAATATTAAAATTATAAATAAAAATAAATTTCTATGATATTTTATTTTATAAATTTTTTGTCTAGCTATAATTATTAAAGAACAAATTCATACAGTTAATAAAATTATAATATAAGATAATAAATCACAACCTAAAAAATATCTAATATTTACAAATAAATAATTAAAAGAAAAATTAAATATTAATATAATAAAAATTATAAAATAAAAAAATTGATTTAATCAATAAAATTTAATGTTTAATCTCAAAGGAATCATAAAAATAAATAAAAATAAAAATTTTATCATAAAATATTAAAACTTTGAAAATAATCATTACCATGTGTACGAATCAAAGAAACCAGAATAGAAAGACCTAAAGCCCCTTCGCAAACTCTTATTGTTATAAAAACTATCGAAAAATAATATTCATTAATATAATAACTTAAAGATAAAAATATTAAAAAATATAAAGATAAAATAATAAATTCTAATCTCAATAATATTAATAATAAATGTTTACGTTTAAAACAAAACATTATAATTCCTCTTAAATATATAATTATAGAAAATAATATTAACATTAGTTTTAATAATTTAAATAAAAATATTGGTCTTGTAAATCAAATATAAGATTTTTTCTTTTAAAACTTCAGAAAAAAGAAATACTTCTTAACTTTAATCTCCAAAATTAATATTTTATTTAAACTATTTTCTGTATCATATTAATATTATTTATTACAAACATAATTTTATCAATTGTTTTCTTATTTATAATTCATCCACTATCTATAGGTATAATTTTATTAATTCAAACTATAATTGTTTCATTAATTACAGGATTTTTAAATTTTAATTATTGATTTTCATACATTTTATTCTTAATTATAATCGGAGGAATATTAGTTTTATTTATTTATATAACAAGAGTAGCTTCAAATGAAAAATTTAAAAATAATAATAAATTAATAATTTTTATTATTATTTCAATTTTAATTATATTAATTTTAATATTAAAAAGAGATAGATTTTTTATTATAAATAGTAATTTTAATAAATTTATTTTTATAAATTATAATTATTATATTTTAAGAAAATTTTATAATGCTCCTTCAAACTATATTATATTTTTAATAATTATTTATTTATTTATTACATTAATTGCAATTGTTAAAATTACTAATTTCCAATTAGGGCCTTTACGTCAAAAATTTTAATGAAAACCCCAATACGTTTTAAAACACCGTTAGATATCATTAATAATTCTTTAATTGATTTACCTTCACCTTCCAATATTTCGGCATGATGAAATTTTGGATCTCTTTTAGGTTTATGTTTAGGAATTCAAATCATTACTGGTTTATTTTTAGCAATACATTATACTGCAGATATTAATATAGCTTTTAACAGAGTAATTCACATTTGTCGTGACGTAAATTTTGGATGATTAATTCGAACACTTCATGCCAATGGAGCTTCATTATTTTTTATTTGTATTTATCTTCATATTGGTCGAGGTATTTATTACGGATCATATAATTTAAAAATAACATGAATTATAGGAGTAATTATTTTATTTATTGTTATAGCTACTGCTTTTTTAGGATATGTTTTACCTTGAGGACAAATATCTTTTTGAGGAGCTACTGTAATTACTAATTTACTTTCTGCAATTCCTTACTTAGGTATAAATATTGTTCAATGACTATGAGGAGGATTTGCAGTTGATAATGCCACTTTAACACGATTTTTTACTTTACATTTTATTATACCTTTTATTATTATTGCTTTAGTAATAATTCATTTATTATTTTTACATCAAACAGGATCAAATAACCCATTAGGAACTAACAGAAATATTGATAAAATTCCTTTTCATCCTTATTTCTCATACAAAGATTTATTTGGATTTATTATTTTATTAACTTTTTTAATAATTTTAACTTTAATTAACCCATATATACTAGGAGACCCAGACAATTTTATTCCTGCAAATCCTTTAGTTACTCCTATTCATATCCAGCCAGAATGGTATTTTTTATTCGCATACGCTATTTTACGATCAATTCCTAACAAACTTGGAGGAGTAATCGCTCTTATTATATCTATTGCCATTCTTATTTTTATTCCTTTTATAAATAATAAAAAAATTCAATCTAATTCATTTTATCCTTTAAATAAAATTTTATTTTGAAACTTAACTACCGTAATTATTTTATTAACATGAATTGGAGCTCGCCCAGTAGAAGATCCTTATATTATTATCGGACAATTATTAACTATTATTTATTTTTTAATTTATATATTAAACCCCTTTATTTATAAAATTTGAGATAATATAATTTTTAAATATTAGTTAATGAACTTGAATAAGTATATATTTTGAAAATATAAGATAAGTATTAAATTACTTATTAACTTTATACTAAATTTAGTTAACTATAATATTAGGGAAAAATTTAATAATTTTAACCCTATAAAAAAATATAAAAAATTTAATGAAACAGGTAAAAACCTTTTTCATGCTAAATATATTAATTTATCATAACGAAAACGAGGTAAAGTACCTCGAACTCAAATTCATAAAAATCTTATAAATCCTAATTTTAAAAAAAATGTAAAAGAATAAATATTTCCGCCTAAAAAAAGTATTCTACATAATATTCTTATAAATAAAATTCTTGAATATTCTGCTAAAAAAATTAATGCAAACCCCCCTCTTCTATATTCTACATTAAACCCAGAAACTAATTCAGATTCACCTTCTGCAAAATCAAAAGGAGTACGATTAGTTTCAGCTAACCTAGAAACAAATCAAATTAAACACAATGGAAATATCAAATAAATTAATCAAATATATTTTTGATAAATAATTAAATTAACTAAATTTAATCTTGAAATTATAAATAAAAAAGATAACAAAATAATTGATAAACTAACTTCATATGAAATAGTCTGAGCAACTGACCGAATACCCCCTAATAATGAATAATTAGAATTAGAAGACCAACCAGCAATTATAATAGTATAAACTCTTAATCTAGAAATTCTTAAAAAAAATAAAATTCCCAAATGAAAATTATATAAAAATCTAAAAAATGGTATACATATTCATAATAATAATGATAAAAATAAATTAAAAATTGGAGATAAATAATACAAATTAAAATTTGATATTATAGGAATAATAGATTCTTTAGTAAATAACTTAATTGCATCTCTAAAAGGTTGGGGAATACCTAAAACTCCAACTTTATTAGGTCCTTTACGAATTTGAATATACCCTAAAACTTTACGTTCTATTAAAGTTAAAAAAGCAACTCCAATTAAAATAAAAATTAATAAAATTAATCTACTAAATATTATTATAATAAAATCTTTATAAAACAAGTATTATTTGTAAAACTTTACATAATTAAATTCTAAATTTAATGCACTAATCTGCCAAAATAACAATAATATTCATATAATTAATAATTTTTATAAATATTTGGTCCTTTCGTACTAAAATATTTTTATTATTTAAAGATAGAAACCAACCTGGCTCACACCGGTTTAAACTCAGATCATGTAAAATTTTAAAAGTCGAACAGACTTAATATTATAGCTTCTACACCATAAATTTATTTTAATCCAACATCGAGGTCGCAATCCCTTTTTTCGATTTGAACTCTCTAAAAAGATTACGCTGTTATCCCTAAGGTAATTTTATCTTATAATCATTAAAAATGGATCAATAAATCATATATTTATGTAATTAAAAAATAAAGTTTATTTAATTTATTTATCACCCCAATAAAATATTTAATTTAATTTTTAAAATTATATAATAATATAATAAATTAAATATTAAACTCTATAGGGTCTTCTCGTCTTTTAAAAATATTTAAGCTTTTTAACTTAAAAATAAAATTTTAATTAAATTAATTTGAGACAGTAATTTTCTCGTTCAACCATTCATTCCAGCTTTCAATTAAAAAACTAATGATTATGCTACCTTTGCACAGTCAAAATACTGCGGCCATTAAAAATTCATTGGGCAGGTTAGACTTTAAATTATTATCAAAAAGACATGTTTTTATTAAACAGGCGAAAAATTATTTTGCCGAATTCCTTAAATTAACCTTATAAAAAAAAATATTTTTACAATAAATTATACTAATTTTATCATTATTTCATTTAAATAATTATTAAATAAATAATTTTAATAAAAAATATAAAATTTTTATATAAATAATTAAAATAAAAAATTAATTATAACAAAATATTAATAAAAGAAATTTTTAATCCTACAATTATTTTTAATACAAATTAATTTTTATAAATTTATTTTAAAGCTTATCCCTTAAAATATTTATTATCAATTAAAATAAAATTTTCAAATTAAATTTATTTATATTGAAAAATAAATTAAATTTATTTCTTAAAAAACTAGATATATTTAAAAACGAATAACGTTTCATTACTAAATATATATGAACTATAATTATTTAACATTAAAAATTATATATATTTAACTCTTTTAAAATCGAGAAAATTAAAATTATAATTTTTTATTAATAAACCCTGATACACAAGGTACTAAAAATTAATTATTCTTAAAAAAATTTTTATTTTCAAAATATTTAAATTTTCTATCACTATACTATTAACTATAATTAAATTAATTTTTTCTTTAAAAATAATAAAAAATAATAATATTTTATTTAAAAATATTAAAAATAAATTTTTAAATTCAAATTAAATTGAATTTCACAATTAACTTTTTAATGTAAATAAAATACTTTTAATAAAGCTCTAATTTGGTAATTCCAGATACACTTTCCAGTACACCTACTTTGTTACGACTTATCTCAATTTATTTGAGAGCGACGGGCGATATGTACATATTTTAGAGCTCAAATCATATAATTAAAATAAATTATATTACTTTCAAATCCAATTTCATTAAATTTTTTAAATTTTAAATCCACTTAAATAAATTTATTGTAACCCATTTCTTCTTTTATATAAACTATACCTTGATCTGATTTATTTTATAATAATAAATTTTGAATATTTAAATTCTCATAAAATATTCAAACTACGACGATATACAAATTAATTAATAAAAGTAACACTAATCGTGGAATATCAATTATAGAACAGGTTCCTCTGAAAAGACTAAAATACCGCCAAATTTTTTAATTTTAAAGCACATAACTATTAGTAATTTAATATTTAAAATTTACATTTAAAATAATAGGGTATCTAATCCTAGTTTATCAAAAAATTTAATAACTTCAAAATATTTTTTATAAATTTATTTAAATTTAAAATTTCACTTAATAAAAATAAATTTTATTTAAAAAAAATCATTTAATTATTTATTAATAAATATTAATTATATTGTTTGTTTAACCGCAACTGCTGGCACAAACTTTGTTAATATTAACATAAATTTCTTAATCAAAATTTCTTTTATATAAAAACTTAAAAACTACAAATAAATAAATAAATATTAAACTTTTTAAATTCAATATAAATCATGCTAAAACTAATATGTAAAAAAATTATAAATCAATATCTTAAGCTAAAATAAAACTTTTTAAAAAAATTTTAGTATAAGTAAACAAAAAAAAACCAATATACTAATTTATACAAAAATTTTTATAAATAAAAATATATTAAAATAACTATTTATACAAAACCACATAAAATCTTAATAAAAATATTTAAATAATTTATAAATG